ATTCTTATCCATGATTGAAGAAATGAAAGGGATTCAAATTCTACGTATTAGTATTAAATGAAAAAGGAGGCTAGAGTTAGCAGTCTAGAAGATCCGATAAGTGTGGTAGAAAGAGCTCTAGGAACCTTTCTACCTCACTATCGATTAGTCTAGAAAGTTGGACTTTCTAAAGATATAAGAACATGGGAATTCCTGAAATCTTTTTTTTTTATTGAAAGGTTATTTTATTATTCCTAGATTCCATTACTCGATTCCAGTAGAATTTGGAAATGGAGGTGTTTTTCTTTAGAAACGTTTTCCAGAACCATATCTGAACTCCTTGAGAAAGTGTCATTACTTAACTCCACTCAATGAGTTCTACCTCTAGAGTCCACTTCTTCCCCAGACTACAAGTGAAAGAGAAAATGTAAAGACTACCATTAAAGCAGCCCAAGCAAGACTTACTATATCCATGTGAATCATGTCCCCCATCTCTATGACTATCAAGGAATTCTTCCATTATTGATCACTGCTCTAATAATAGTGGAATCCATGGCGCAGAGTCAAAAAGGGACTCTGCGCCAAACGCTATTAAGAAATCCATTCAATAAAATAACTCCACCCACAAGAAAGAAGGGGCTATCCAATTTCTGGTAGAATCGGTAAGCGTTAAACACAAGTAAGAGACGCAGTTACTCCCCTGGTATTCGCAAGTATTGTCAAGTGAATGTTATTAACGGAATATGTAAGAATAGTAAGATCCACTATTTCTTTTATTGACCACAGAAACATGGACAATCAAGATGGAGCACCACCTATGAAATATCTCTACCTACCCCTTTGATCTCATACTGAAAGTCTCCCAACTGTCTCTGTGAGACAGTCGGGTCTATTCTATTCTGGATTGGGGGTTACCGAAAAGAAAGACGTTTTTTTTTCTGAGTCTATCAAAGGCAATTCGCTATCCAATTTTGAATTGGATGTCTGAGCATTCAGAGACTCTCGTAAGTCTGTATCCAAGGTATCTTACACTGTTTCCATAACTAATAATAGGATTCCCCACCCGACTATCCAATTGAACCTAAAACTCAGTCAGTAGACATAGTGGAAGGGAATCCGTAAGTCTTGATAGCTGGACTCGAATCCTTAGCCTCGACGCAAGGGTTGAGATAGAATAGAGTCTACCGAATCTAAGTAATAAGAAAGCAAGTACCAGCCGTCTTCGTTTTATCTTATTCTGCTTCTGCTGGGACAAAAATGTGTCGAGTTTTCTGATATCATCAGCAAAAATAGGGGATTTCCGTTTTTGGTTGTTGTTGATCAGGCGACACCCAGATTTGAACTGGGGAAAAAGGATTTGCAGTCCCCCGCCTTACCCCTCGGCCATGTCGCCAAAATAGCTAGTAAGATGGATTTCCCCCTCTTTGGGGGCTAGTCTTTACTTAATCTCCTTTTTTTTTAGGTTTTTTTAATGGGATTTGCATCTGGAATCCCTCTTTTCTTAGCCCTTTACTCAAAATGAAAAAAGGAATCCTTCCTCTTTCTCCTTTCTTTGGATCCAGTTGGTTCCCTTCGATTAATTGTAGCGTCTCTCAAATCTCAAAACATCAAGAACTAACCCCCTCTTTTTTTTTAGACTGCAAGAGAAAATGTGGATTTTACATTACCGAAAAAAGGTAGGGTAAGCTTGGAACCATTAACTAGTGACTTGAATTCCGGAAAGGTTTGTGGATCTCAAATTGCATTTAATCTAATTAAGTTGATACACAAACTAATCAGTATCCATTCTTTATCAAGAATCAATCCCTTTCAATTCCCTTTCCATTCTACCAAGAATTCTGTATCTATGTAAACCTCAGAACAGAAATTGTGACACAGATATCGATAATCAGGTATCCTAGCTATATATGCCTAGAAAGGGAATTCTTCTTATTCATGAAATAATAGAATCGAAATTATGATATAGCACGGTCTTGACCCAAGTCTAACTGGGATAGTAGCGGATAGTGAAATAGCTGCGTGTGCTTCCTAGGTACGTACAACCCCCCTTACCTACTTCAACCAGAGTCCATGAATTCTACTAACCAATAACAAATGGGTAAAAATGTCTTTCGTCTCTGCGAATCCTTTTTTGAACATTGGAACAATGGAATCGGCGAAAAAGTGGAGAAAAAGTGAAGTGCTACAAAATTCTATTCTATTCTGTTCCTGATTATTCTGTCTTTCTCTCATTCATAGAGAACCGATCCAATCCTGAATTCTTTCTTTTTCTAGTACCAACAAAGGGTCATAATTCGGGTCGTACTATCCTAAATTGGATGACTTTGGCTATTCTATAACAAGACTCCACAAGTCTCATCGACAAACTTCTGTTTCTAGGAATGTTTTCGAAATTTGTATCTGTTGAAAATTCGAATTGGAGTCTCAAATTCTCTTTTGACTTCTCCCCACACGTATTTTCTCCATTACGATTTTCTCCATTCCATCTATGATAGGGAGTTGGATCAAATTTCATGCGATTTAGTAAACAAAATATACATTCCATCATTGCTAGCTCGACCCAGAGGGTTCGAGGAAGAATGAACCAATAATGAATGGGATTTTTTTGAACAAGAGGAAACTTATGATGCTACAAGATGGAAATGAGGGAATGTCTACAATACCTGGGTTTAGTCAGATACAATTTGAGGGATTTTGTCGGTTCATTGATCAGGGCTTGATGGAAGAACTTTCGAAGTTCCCAATAATAGAAGATCCCGATCAAGAAACTGAATTTCAATTCTTTGTAGAAACATATCACTTGGTAGAACCTTTAATAAAAGAAAGAGACGCTGTGTATGAATCACTCACCTATTCTTCGGAATTATATGTACCTGCGGGATTAATTTGGAAAACCGGTAGGAATAGGCAAGAGCAAACCATATTGATTGGAAACATTCCTCTAATGAATTCCCTGGGCACCTTTATAGTCAATGGAATATACAGAATTGTGATCAATCAAATATTGCAAAGCCCCGGTATTTATTACCGTTCAGAGTTGGACCCTAAGGGAATTACTATCTATACTGGCACCATAATATCGGATTGGGGAGGAAGATCAGAATTAAAGATTGATAGAAAAGCAAGGATATGGGTTCGTGTGAGTAGGAAACAAAAAATATCCATTCTAGTTCCATCATCAGCTATGGGTTCGAATCTAAGAGAAATTCTAGATAATGTTTGCTACCCTGAAATTTTCTTGTCTTTCCCGACTGATAAGGAGAAAAAAACGATTGGGTCCAAAGAAAATGCCATTGTGGAATTTTATCAACAATTTGTTGGTGTAGGTGGTGACCCGTTATCTTCGGATTCCGAGTCCTTATGTGAGAAATTACAAAAGAAATTTTTTCAACAAAGATGTGAGTTAGGAAAGATTGGTCGACAAAATATGAATCAGAGACTGAATCTTGATATACCTCAGAATAATACATTTTTGTTACCGCGAGATGTATTGGCAGCTGCGGATCATTTGATCGAAATGAAATTTGGAATGGGTCCACTTGACGATATGAATCACTTGAAAAATAAACGTATTCGTTCTGTAGCGGATCTCTTACAAGATCAATTCGGATTGGCTCTGGTTCGTTTAGAAGAGGCGGTTCGAAGAACTCTCTATGGAGCAATTAGGCCTAAATTTAGACCGACTCCTCAGAATTTGGTAACTTCAATTCCATTAACAACCACTTATGAATCGTTTTTCGGCCTCCATCCCTTATCTCATGTTTGGGATCGAACGAATCCATTGACACAAACCGTTCATGGGCGAAAAGTGAGTTCTTTGGGTCCTGGTGGATTGACAGCACGAACGGCCAGTTTTCGGATGCGAGATATCCACCCTAGTCACTATGGACGTATTTGCCCAATTGACACGTCTGAAGGAATCAATGTTGGACTTGTTGGATCCTTTGCGATTCATGCTAGGATTGGCCACGGGGGGTCTCTAGAAAGCCCATTTTTTGAAATTTCTGAACGAGACAAAGAGGGGCGGTTAGTTTCTTTATCAGCAAGGAGAGATGAATACTCTGTGGTATCCACAGGAACTTCTTTGGCGTTGAATCCGGGCAGTCAGGAAGAACAGGTTGTTCCAGCTCGATTCCGTCAAGAATACCTGACTTTCGCATGGGACCAGATTCATCTTCGAAGCATTTTTCCCTTCCAATATTTTTCGATTGGAGCTTCCCTCGTTCCTTTTCTCGAGCACAATGATGGGAATCGGGCTTTAATGAGTTCAAATATGCAACGTCAAGCAGTTCCGCTTTCTCGGTCCGAGAAGTGCATTGTTGGAACTGGGTTGGAACGCCAAGTGGCTCTCGATTCGGGGGTTTCTGCGATAGCCGAACACGAGGGAAAGATCCTTTATACCGATACCGAGAAGATCATTTTCTCAAGTCATGGGGACACTCGAACCATTCCATTGCTTATGTACCAACGTTCTAATAAAAATACTTGTATGCATCAAAAATCCCAGGTTCAGCGGGGGAACTGGATAAAAAAGGGGCAAATTTTAGCGGATGGTGTTGCTACAGTTGGTGGCGAACTCGCTTTGGGAAAAAACATATTAGTAGCTTATATGCCATGGGAAGGCTACAATTTTGAAGACGCGGTACTCATTAGTGAACGTCTGGTATATGGAGAGATTTTTACTTCTTTTCACATACAGAAATATGAAATTCAAACTCATGTGACAAGCCAAGGTCCGGAAAGAATCACGAATGAAATACCACAGTTAGAAGCCCATTTACTCCGCCATTTAGACAGAAATGGAATTGTGAGGCTCGGATCGTGGGTAGAAACAGGCGATATTTTAATAGGTAAATTAACGCCTCAGATGATGCAAGAATCTTCGTGTACCCCGGAAGATCGATTATTACGAGCCATACTTGGCATTCCGGTAGCCAATGCAAAGGAAACTTGTCTAAAACTACCTATAGGTGCCAGAGGTCGAGTTATTGATGTGAGATGGATCCGGAAAAGGGGGGATCGTCCCGAAACGATTCGTGTATATATTTTACAGAAACGTGAAATCAAAGTAGGGGATAAAGTCGCTGGAAGACATGGGAATAAGGGTATCATTTCCAAAATTTTGCCTAGACAAGATATGCCTTATTTACAAGATGGAACACCGGTGGATATGGTCTTCAACCCATTAGGAGTTCCGTCACGAATGAATGTAGGACAGCTATTTGAATGCTCGCTCGGGTTAGCGGGAGATCTGCTAGACAGGCATTATCGAATAGCGCCCTTTGATGAGAGATATGAGCAAGGGGCTTCGAGAAAACTAGTGTTTTCGGAATTATACGAAGCCAGTAAGCAGACTGCGAATCCATGGGTATTTGAACCCGAGTATCCGGGAAAAAGCAGAATCTTTGATGGAAGAACGGGGGATGCTTTTGAACAACCTGTTATCATAGGAAAGCCCTATATTCTGAAATTAATTCATCAAGTTGATGATAAATTCCATGGGCGTTCCAGTGGACCTTATGCGCTTGTTACCCAACAACCGCTTAAAGGAAGGGCCAACCAAGGCGGACAGCGAGTAGGCGAAATGGAAGTTTGGGCCCTAGAGGGATTTGGCGTGGCTCATATTTTACAAGAGATGCTTACTTATAAATCTGATCATATTAGAGCTCGGCAGGAAGTCGTTGGGATTACACTTCGTGGAGGAGCATTCCCGAAACCTGAGGATGCTCCAGAATCCTTTCGATTGCTCGTTCGAGAACTACGATCTTTGGCTCTGGAATTGAATCATTTCCTTGTATCTGAGAAGAATTTCCAGATTAATAGGAAGGAAGCTTGATCGGAATAAAATCAATAGAAATCACACATTTTCTTCTATGATCGACCGATATAAACATCAACAACTTCGAATTGGATCAGTCTCTCCTGAACAAATAAGGGCTTGGGCCACGAAAACCCTACCTAATGGAGAGATAATTGGCGAAGTAAAAAAACCCCATACTTTTCATTACAAAACCAAGAAACCGGAAAAAGATGGCTTGTTTTGTGAAAGAATTTTTGGGCCTATAAAGAGTGGAATTTGTGCTTGTGGAAATTCTCGAGGCAGCGGCAATGAAAAAGCAGACACGAAATTTTGTGACCAATGCGGAGTCGAATTTGGTGATTCTCGGATACGAAGATCTCAAATGGGCTACATCAAGCTGGCATGCCCGGTAACTCATGTTTGGTATTTGAAACGTCTTCCTAGTTATATCGCGAATCTTTTAGATAAACCTCTTAAAAAATTAGAAGGCCTAGTATACTGCGATGTGTGATTTGATCAAAATTTTGATTTTACAGATTGGGAATGAAAAACTGTCATCCCATTCAATCCGATTGGGATGCCCTGATTCTGACATGTCTCTTGGGAGGAGTACCATGAAGCTCAGAGTTATTATGGGTGTATTTAATACTCCCAAATAAAAGGGAATTGATCTATGGTCGATTCCGTAACAGATACCTAGGAATTGCTGGTTGTACCTCGTGAAAAAGACTTCTTTCCTGGAATTCACCATTCCATTTCTGTTAGAATCTGTTCAAGTAAGCAACTAGGACATGGTTACAGGGGTCTATTCATCGCATATAGGCCTTAAGGACATCATGTCATAACCATCGAGGTGAAGTAGGGACCTAAAAGATCGAATCGAACGATACATAGACAAGTAAATCCCTTATGAGTTCCAAGGAATTCTTTTTCTTTGATTTGAGGGGGATTCATCATTGGAAGGGAAGTAGACTACTCAAGAATTTCACATTTCATTTAGGCTCTATAAGGAATTTCGAAAATAGAAATCAAAGATCTAACTAAAAGGAAGAATGAATCAATGAAATGTTGGTTGGTCCTGACTGAGAACTTGAGTAAGGAGTAGACCTTTGTTTGGTTGGGGGTTTTCTAGAACAAAATTGGAGAACAAGAACACCCTTCTTTATTTGGTGTAACTACTTGAGCCGGATGAGAGGAAACCTTCACGTCCGATTTTGAAGGGGGGAAATCCTATAGGAACCTATCCCAATTTTTCTTTTGCTAGGGTCGTAGCTAAAAAACCGACTTTCTTACGATTACGAGGCTCATTCGAAGATGAAATTCAATCTCTGAAATTCAGCATCCCATTTTTTTTTACTCCTCAAGGCTTCAATACATTTCGAAATCGAGAAATCTCTACTGGAGCCAGTGCTATCAAAGAACAATTAGCCGATCCGGATTTGCGACTTATTATAGATGATTCATTGGTAGAATGGAAAGATCTAGAGAAAGAAGGGACCACCGGGAATGAATGGGAATATAGAAAAATTCGAAGAAGAAAGGATTTTTTGGTTAGACGCATGCAATTAGCTAAGCATTTTCTTCAAACAAATGTAGAACCAGAACGGATGGTTTTGTGCCTATTACCAGTGCTCCCTCCCGAATTGAGACCGATCATTCAGCTAGATGGGGGGAAACTCATGAGTTCGGATATTAATGAACTCTATAGAAGAGTTATCTTTCGGAACATTTATCTTATCAGACTATTACAAGAATCTTCGCCAGGGGACACAATAATGTCTCAGGAGAAATTAGTGCAGGAAGCCGTGGATACACTTCTTGATAATGGGCTCCACGGACAGCCAATGAAGGACCGTCATAATAAGGTTTACAAGTCGTTTTCGGATGTAATTGAAGGGAAAGAGGGACGATTTCGTGAGACTTTGCTTGGGAAACGGGTCGATTATTCGGGCCGTTCCGTCATTGTCGTGGGCCCTTGGCTTTCATTACATAGATGCGGATTGCCTCGCGAAATAGCACTAGAGCTTTTCCAGACATTTGTAATTCGTGGTCTACTCAGACAACACATTGCTTCCAGCCTAGCAGTTGCGAAAAAGCAAATTCGGGAAAAAGAACCCATTGTATGGGACATACTTGAAGAAGTTATGCGGGGGCACCCTGTATTGCTGAATAGAGCACCCACTCTGCATAGATTAGGCATCCAGGCATTCGAACCTATTTTAGTGGAAGGGCGTGCTATTTGTTTACATCCATTAGTTCGTAAGGGATTCAATGCAGACTTTGATGGGGATCAAATGGCTGTTCATGTACCTTTATCATTGGAGGCTCAAGCGGAGGCGCGTTTACTTATGTTTTCTCATCTGAATCTCTTGTCTCCAGCTCTCGGAGATCCCATTTGCGTACCAACTCAAGATATGCTTATGGGACTCTATGTATTAACGATTGGGAATCATCGAGGTATTTGTGCAAATAGGTATAATCCATGGAATCGCATAAACTATCAAAATGAGAAAATACACGAAAATAACTATAAGTATACAAAAGAGAAAGAGCCCTATTTTTGTGGTTCCTATGATGCACTTGGGGCTTATTGGCAGAAACGAATCAAATTAGAGAGTCCTTTGTGGCTCCGGTGGCGCCTCGATCAACGTATTCGTATTCGTATTATTGCATCAAGAGAAGTTCCCATCGAAGTTCAATATGAATCTTTGGGTACCTATCATGAGATTTATGGTCACTATCTAATAGTAAGAAGTGTAACAAAAGAAATCCATTGTCTCTACATTCGAACTACTGTTGGCCATATTTCTTTTTATCGAGAAATCGAAGAAGCCATACAAGGATTTTGCCGGGCCTCCTGATGGGGGACCTAAGCTAAGTAATTCTATGATACCCCCGGGAATTCGGGTCTCTCCAATTCAACTAGGATTCTAATTCCTGAATTTCTACGCGACTCAAGATCGAGGAAAGGAAGTCTTCAAATCACTGACTCAAACTTATTGTTGGTCGAATCCTACTCAACGGAATATGGAGGTACTTATGAGAGAAAAAGCCGATCTGGTTTTTCACAATAAAGCGATAGATGGAATTGCCATAAAACGACTTATTAGCAGATTCATAGATCACTTTGGAATGGCATACACATCACACATCCTGGATCAAGTAAAGACTCTGGGTTTCCAAACAGCCACTGCTACATCCATTTCATTAGGAATTGATGATCTTTTAACAATACCTTCAAAAGGATGGATAGTCCAAGACGTTGAACAACAAAGTTTGATGTTGGAAAAACAGCATCAGTCTGGGAGTATACACGCGGTCGAAAAATTACGTCAATCCATTGAGATATGGTATGCTACAAGTGAGTATTTGCGACAAGAAATGAATCTGAATTTTCGGATGACTGATCCTTTGAATCCGGTCCATATAATGTCCTTTTCGGGAGCTAGAGGAAGTGGATCTCAGGTACACCAATTAATAGGAATGCGAGGATTAATGACAGATCCCCAAGGACAAATGATTGAGTTACCCATTCAAAGCAATTTCCGCGAAGGACTCTCTTTAACGGAATATATAATTTCGTGCTACGGAGCCCGAAAGGGGGTTGTGGATACTGCTGTACGAACCGCAGATGCTGGATACCTCACGCGCAGACTTGTTGAAGTCGTTCAACACATTATTGTACGGAGAACCGATTGTGGCACCATCCGGGGTATGTCTGTGAATCCTCGAGAGGGGATGATGACAGAAAGAATTTTGATCCAAACATTAATGGGTCGTGTATTAGCGGACAATATCTATAAGGGTTCGCGATGCATCGCCATTCGAAATCAAGATATTGGGATGGGACTTGTCAAACGACTCATAACCTTTCGAGCACAACCAATATCGATTCGAACCCCCTTCACTTGCAGGAGTACATCTTGGATCTGCCGATTATGCTATGGTCGAAGTACCACTCACGGCCACCTGGTCGAATTGGGAGAAGCCGTAGGTATTATTGCGGGTCAATCTATTGGGGAACCAGGGACTCAACTCACATTAAGAACTTTTCATACCGGTGGAGTGTTCACAGGTGGTACTGCCGAACAGATCCGAGCCCCCTCTAATGGAAAAATCAAATTCAACGAGGATTTCGTTCATCCCACACGTACACGTCATGGATATCCTGGTTTTCTATGTTATCTAGACCTGGCTGTCACTATTGAGAGTCAGGATATTACACATAATGTGAATATTCCACCCGAAAGTGTTCTTTTAGTTCAAAATAATCAATATGTAGAATCAGAACAAGTGATTGCTGAAATGTCCACGGGAATATCCACCGGGAATTTGAAAGAGAAGGTTCGAAAACATATTTATTCTGACTTAGAGGGAGAAATGCACTGGAGTAAGTATGTCTATCATGCACCTGAATCCAAATATGGGAATGTTCATCGCTTACCAAAACCAAGTCATTTATGGATATTATCAGGGGGTCTGCGCAGATCCGGTAGAGTCCCTTTGTCACTCCACAAGAATCAAGATCAAATGAATGTTCGTGCTCTTTCTGCTGAACGAAGAGATACGTCTAGCTTCTCAGTGACTAATGATCAAGTGAGATCTAATTTGTTTAGTGCGGGGCCTTCTGGTAAAAGGATCCGAAGGGTTCTTGATTATTCAGGACCTGATCAAACCCTATGCAATGGTCATTGTAATTTCATCTATCCTGCGATTCTCCACGAAAATTCTGATTTATTGGCAAAGAGGCGAAGAAATAGATTCATCATTCCATTCCAATCTAATCAAGAACGAGAGAGAGAACTATTACCTCGCTCGGGTATCTCAATGGAAATACCCATAAATGGCATTTTCCATAGAAAGAGTATTTTTGCTTATTTCGATGATCCCCAGTACAGAAGAAACAGTTCGGGAAGTACTCAAAATGGGACTAGAGAGACGCATTCCATTGTCACAAAAGAGGATTTGATTGAGTCTCGAAGAGCCAAATGTAGGCAAAAATACCAAAAGAAAGAAGTTTTCATTCCCAAGGAAGTACATAGAGTACCCGAATCCTCTTCCATAATGGTGCGGAACAATAGTATGGTTGGAGTAGATACCCAAATTACTTTCAATATAAGAAGCAGGGTAGGCGGATTGGTTCGAGTAGAGAAAAAAAGGGGGGAGATTGAACTGAAAATCTTTTCTGGAGAGATCCATTTTCCTGGAGAGCCAGATAAGATATCCTGGCAGAGCTTAAGACTACCAGTCACGAAAAAAAAAAAGGCTCAAAAAAAAGGGAAAAATGGGATCTATGGCCAACAACCTATCAAGAAAAAGTCTTTTGTTTTGGTTCGACCCGTAAGAAAAGACGAGATTCATTTCGCAACGCTTTTCCCCCACGATCTCTTGCAGGAAAGGGAAAATTTGCAACTTAGAGTTGTCAAGTATCTCCTTTCTGGAAATGGCAAAACAATTCGAGGAATTTCTAACACAAGTAGTCAATCAGTTCGAACTTGTTTAGTTTTGAATTGGGACCAAGACAAAAAGGGTTCCTCTAGAGAGGAGATTCATGCTTCCTTTGTTGAAGTAAGAGTCAATGATCTGATTCGAGATTTCCTAAGAATGGACTTAGCGAAGTCCGCGTATAACAGAAAAAGGAATGATCCGGCAGGGTCGGGATTGATCCCCGAGAATGGAGTCGCTTGTATGAATCTCAAACCTTTTTCTTCCAAGGGAAGGATTCCACAATCACTTACCCAACATCAAGGAACTAGTTGTACATTGTTGAGTCGAAATAAGGAATGTCAGCCTTTGCTCATTTTGTCATCATCTAATTGTTCTCGAGTGGGTCCATTCAACGGTTTGAAATCTAACAACAGTGGGAGAAAAGAATCAATGAAAAGTAAAAGGGATCTCCGAATTCCAATTAGGAATTCGTCGGGTCCTTTAGGGATTGTGCCGAAAATTGCGCATTTTTCTCCATCTTACCACTTACTAACTCATAATCAGATCGTGGGAAAGAAATATTTGCTCCGTGAGAATTTCAAACAGACTTTCCAAGTACTTCACTATTATTTCATGGATGAAAGTGGGAGAATTTCGAATCTCAATCCATGCAGTAACAGGATTTTAAATCCATTCAATTTGAATTGGGATTCGCTCCAGCCCGCCTATTGTGAAGAGACATCGAGAATCATTCGCCTTGGACAGTTGATTTGTGAAAATGGATGTATATCCAAAGATGGACCGCGCCTCCAATCTGGGCAGGTTATAATTGTTCATGTTGACTCTTTAGTAATAAGATCTGCTAAGCCCTATTTGGTTACGCCAGAAACCACCGTTCATGGCCATTGTGGGGCAATCCTTTCCGAAGGAGATACAATAGCTACATTTCTCTATGAAAAATCGAGATCGAGTGATATAACGCAAGGTCTTCCAAAAGTAGAACAAGGGTTCGAAGTGCGTTCGATTGATTCAATCTCAATGAACCTAAACGAGAGGGTGGAAGGTTGGAACGAATGTCTAACAAGAATTCTTGGAATTCCTTGGGGATTCTTGATTGGCGCTGAGTTAACCATAGCACAAAGCCGTATCTCTTTGGTTACTAAGATTCAAAAGGTTTATCGATCCCAGGGGGTGCAAATCCACAATAAGCATATAGAAATGATTGTGCGTCAAATAACTTCAAAAGTGTTGGTTTCAGAAGATGGAATGTCTAATGTTTTTTCACCTGGAGAACTCATAGGATTGTTGCGGGCAGAACGAACAGCGCGCGCTTTGGAAGAAGCGATCTGTTATCGAGTTGTCCTATTGGGAATAACGAGGACGTCTCTGAATACTCAAAGTTTCATATCCGAAGCAAGTTTTCAAGAGACTGCTCGGGTTTTAGCAAAAGCCGCTCTACGAGGTCGTATCGATTGGTTGAAAGGCCTGAAAGAGAACGTTGTTCTGGGGGGTATGATACCTGTTGGTACCGGATTCAAAGGATTCGTGTACCGTTCAAGGCAACGCAGCAACATTCCTTTGGAAATGAAAAAGAAGAATCTATTCGGGGGGGAAATAAGAGATATTTTATTCCAACATCGAGAATTATTTGATTCTTGCATCCCAAAGAAAGTCCATGATCCATCCTAAATTTGCGGGATTTCATGATTTCTAAGAGCAAATTCATCCCTTTAACTTCACTTTCACTATCTAGTCCGGTTATTTGATTTGGTAATAAAGATAATAACGAATAGAAAGGGATTAATGGCTTGGCCCGTGTATCAACGGTCAATTTCCGGTCGAAGGTTCCGTCGGAACAATTCTTTATTTAGGGCACCTCGTCTCTTAAAAAAAAAAGAGGAAGTGTGGGGAAAAATGACAAGAAGATATTGGAACATCAATTTGGAAGAGATGATGGAAGCAGGAGTTCATCTTGGGCATAAGACTAAGAAATGGAATCCTAGCATGGCACCTTACATCTCTGCAAAGCGTAAAGGGAGGCATATTACAAATCTTACTAGAACTGCTCGTTTTTTATCAGAAGCTTGTAATTTAGTTTTTGATGCAGCGAGTACGGGAAAACAATTCTTAATAGTTGGTACCAAAAAAATAGCAGTTAATTCAGTCGCATCGGCTGCAATAAGGGCTCGGTGTCATTATGTTAATAAAAAATGGCTCGGTGGGATGTCAACGAATTGGTCCACTACAGAAAGGAGACTTCATACGTTCAGCAATTTGAGAGCGGAACAAAAGACGGGAAGACTCAAACGTCTTCCGAAAAGAGATGCAGCAATCTTGAAGAGACAATTATCTCACTTGCAAACCTATCTGGGTGGGATCAAATATATGACGGGGTTGCCTGATATTGTAATCGTCGTTGATCAGAAAGACGGCTATAAAGCTCTTCGTGAATGTGTCATTTTAGGAATTCCAACGATTTGTTTAATCGATACAAATTGTGACCCGGATCTTGCGGATCTTCCGATTCCAAGCAATGATGACTCTATAGGTTCACTTCGATTCATTCTTAACAAATTAGTCTCGGCCATTTGTGAGGGCCGTTCTAGCTCTATAACAAATCAGTGATTAATAATAATAAGATAAGTCAATGACTTCGGGAAATCAATGGATTTTTGGAATTGGTTCCTTTTCCGGAATCGAAAAAAAGAGAGAAAAATCATTGGGGATTTTCGAAGATTCCTTGGGATCTGAAATACACGATTCAAGTAGGCGAGTCGAGAAAGAGATAGTGGAATCAAAATAATTCCTTTTTAAGTTCTACTTCTGTCAGAGGACAATATGAATGTTCTACCATGTTCTATCAACACCCTAAAAGGGTTATACGATCTATCCGGTGTGGAAGTAGGCCAACATTTCTATTGGCAAATAGGTGGTTTCCAAGTCCATGCCCAAGTGCTTATTACTTCTTGGGTCGTAATTGCTATCTTAGTAGGTTCAACCACTATAGCTGTTCGAAATCCACAAACCATTCCGACTGACGGTCAAAATTTCTTCGAATATGTCCTTGAATTCATTCGAGACTTGAGCAAAACTCAGATTGGAGAAGAATATGGCCCTTGGGTTCCTTTTATTGGAACTATGTTCCTATTTATTTTTATTTCTAACTGGTCAGGGGCTCTTTTACCTCGGAAAATCATAGAGCTACCCCAGGGGGAGTTAGCCGCACCCACGAATGATATAAATACTACTGTTGCTTTAGCTTTACCCACGTCTGTGGCCTATTTCTATGCGGGTCTTACCAAAAAAGGCTTGGGTTATTTCGGTAAATACATTCAACCAACGCCAATCCTCTTACCAATTAACATCCTAGAAGATTTCACAAAACCACTCTCACTTAGTTTTCGACTTTTCGGAAATATATTGGCTGATGAATTAGTAGTTCTTGTTCTTGTTTCTTTAGTACCTTCGGTGGTTCCTATACCTGTCATGCTCCTTGGATTATTTACAAGTGGTATTCAAGCTCTTATTTTTGCAACTTTAGCTGCGGCTTATATAGGCGAGTCCATGGAGGATCATCATTGACTAGCTTTGAAAAGAGTTTTCGCCTTTGTTTTGCTTATTCCTATGGAATATGTATGGATGGGTGGCTCGAGATAAGCTATTTCGAGATAAGCTATGGAGGGATAGAAATACGGTATATAGGATCTAAATACGGTATATATGATCTAGAGTAGTAGCAAAAAAAATTCCGATATGCGTTGTAAAAAAATAAAAAAAAAAAAAAGCAAAGATAAAAGATCTTTTTCCCCCCAGTTCTGGCCCATTTATGCCAGCACTCCCAATAAATATTTTCTTTCTATTTGTTCAGTGAATTACGAAATTATGATTCCGAAAAAAGGGGGGGTTTAGTGTAGTTATATAACTATATTGAATGCCTAGAAGACAGATCTTTTATATGTTCAAAGAAGGATTCGAGAATCCTGATGAATCTAAGATGTGAATAGTTGGTTTACACTAGGAAAAAATGTATATGGTAGATAGTGACTGATTTTCTATGAACCACCCATCCATTTTATTTCCTATCTCACAGGGAATTTCAATGAGGATTCCAATAGAAGTCCTTCCGTTACGTCTGTGACGAATGAATAAATAAATGAAATCAAGCATAGAGAAAGAAAGGGCGCAGAATTGAAAGCATGGTTCGAAACAAAGAAATGCAAGAATGAGAGTCGGATCATTGATATTGATAAAGACTCCACGGATAGGAACTAAAAACGAGATCTCGAAGTAGTTGTTCTGCTGGTTGGTTCAATCCTAGCATTACGTAAAGACAAAGTTTTGAGTGACTTCAATCGTATAGATCTTAGTAATCGATCCTAAGCATAAGTCAGAATTCATTGGTGGATTGATTCTATCATTAACCATTTTTGAAGTGCGAGGCACTTATCATGAATCCCTTGATTTCTGCCGCTTCCGTTATTGCTGCTGGATTGGCTGTAGGTCTTGCTTCTATTGGACCCGGAGTTGGTCAAGGTACTGCTGCGGGCCAAGCCGTAGAAGGGATCGCGAGACAACCAGAAGCGGAGGGTAAAATACGAGGTACTTTATTGCTTAGTCTAGCTTTTATGGAAGCTTTAACAATTTATGGACTGGTCGTGGCATTAGCACTTTTATTTGCGAATCCATTTATTTAAAATGGAAAAAAATCGCTTATGTCATTTTCGCACTTCGACTTGCGTACTTTCTTTCTCGTCTTTTCGCCAAAGGTAAGAAATGAAAAATATGAAAAAGAAGATTGCGTATGTCATTTTCACACTTCGACTTGCCTACTTTCTTTCTCGTCTTTTCCGCTATGATTGGTTTTTAGAAAGGGTTGCGGCAGGAGGGATTCCACAATTGACACGAAAGATCGTCCAAATTCATAATAAGTCATTTTCTTTTTTATTATTGGGAACTTGCATTGAATTGAAATAATAATCCAAAATTTCCCAATTCCATAGTCAAGAATCCAATCTCGTTCGAACTAAATAAGCAAATTCATAAAAAATCCATCCAAAAAGGGACGAAGTGATACAAAACTAATTCTGTTTGATTTTGTTAGAGTCCTATCTATCAGAGGAGATCCTATGAAAAATGTAACCGATTCTTTCGTTTTATTGGGTTACTGGCCAGCCGCCGAGAGTTTCGGGTTCAATACCGATATTTTTGCAACAAATCCAATAAATCTAAGTGTAGTACTTGGTGTATTGATCTTTTTTGGAAAGGGAGTGTGTGCGAGTTGTTTATTTCAAAAATAGGTTGGATCCAACCAACTGCACTTTCGTTTGTTTTTCTTTATACCCAGGAAAGAAAAAAGAAAGGTGCACGATCTCGCGAATTACTTCTGAATAAATTAAGAAATCATATGTACGAACCATAGCATTTCGTGACTGATTGGTCAATCAACTTTGATTTTCTATCAACCAAGAATGCGGGACTATTAACATGGTTAAGGCTAAAACGTTTGAAGTCGAAGCTCAACACGGTACTCTTTCTACCACTAAGTATCGAGATAGTGTCAAAAAATAAGTTGCCAATTTATCCGATATAGAGCACTCATATGGATAAAATATGGATCAAATAGATTGGAACCATTTACTGGAAAAATCGGCATAGGCACCCCGCCTTTTCCAAGGCTGAGTCGACGACCTATGTATCAAGTAAGAAAAGAAGCATTTGTTGGATTCAAAAAAACAACTTTGCCGAGAATTACAGATTTTTGTCTGGTCGGAAGAGTCCTCCGAAGCCTCTGGTCTTGGATCAATGATCCATTTTGCGATTTTGGAATACGAGCAGAGAAGAGAGGATAGGCGCATTACAGAAAAACAATGGGGCAATGCCCCATAAATAACCGAGCGTGAGAGCCAAATGAATCGAAAGATTCTTGTTTGGTTCGGGAAGAGATCATGGAAATTTGGAAATGAATGGCAAGAGAATCTACTTTCATTAAGTGATTTATTAGATAATCGAAAACAGAGGATCTTGAGTACTCTTCGAAATTCAGAAGAACTCCGTGGGGGGGCCATTGAACAGCTGGAACAAGCCAGGGCACACTTAGAGAAAGGGGAAACAGAAGCGGACGAGTATCGAGTGAATGGATACTCTGAGATAGAACGATCCAAATTGACTTTGATCAACTCAACTTCTAAGAATTTGGAACAATTCGAAAATTCCAAAAACCAAACCATTCAGTTTGAACAACAAAGAGCGATTAATCAAGTCCGACAACGAGTTTTCCAACAAGCCCTACAAGAA